GTGAGAATCACTGCGAACCATAACCAATTTTGAGTCACTAACAAAATAAAATGAGAAGATAAATAATTAGGGAGGCAACCAGGTCTTTTTGGGGATAGAGGGACTTGAACCCTCACGATTTCTAAAGTCGACGGATTTTCCTCTTACTATAAATTTCATTGTTGTCGATATTGACATGTAGAATGGGACTCTATCTTTATTCTTATCCGATTAATCAATTCTAAAAAAAAAGATTTATCAGACTATGATGGAGTGAATGATTTGATCAATGAATATTTATTTCATTTTTCAATTTTGAATCGATTCAAAAAAATTCTTTCATTTTTCATATAAATAGATATAAAAAAATTATAGAACCGGTTGGAGTCATCATTAATCATTTTTAATCATTTGGCGATAGTATTTCAGTAAGTATACATATGTATATAGGTTTATCTTTCATCCTTTCGGAAGTTTCGATGGAAGGATTCCTTTACGAACACAATGCAGCCAACTCCATTTGTTAGAACAGCTTCCATTGAGTCTCTGCACCTATCCTTTATTTATTCTCGCTTTCTGAAACCCTTGTTTGTTTTCATAAAACGGGATTTGGCTCAGGATTGCCCATTTTTAATTCCAGGGTTTCTCTGAATTTGAAAGTTATCACTTGGTAGGTTTCCATACCAAGGCTCAATCCAATTAAGTCCGTAGCGTCTACCAATTTCGCCATATCCCCCTTTTTTTTGTGATGTGATTAGGATCACATCATGATGCCGTTTACCCTTTTTTGTTCATTTCCATTTATATTATGCTGGAACCGTTGAATTCATTAGATATCGATTCCTGTATTGAAAAGTGTTTTCTCCGATTTGATTTTGTATCTATCTTCTTTCATCTCTATTGGAGACCATACTTGGTCCAACCAGAAATTCAATATAGATATATACCACATAACATATATCTATTATAATATATTATATATATACATGTCCCAATTTCTATGATTTTCTATCATTTTTAGTGTGCAATTTTGAATACTTGAACGGTCGATTCTTTTTTTTTTTTTCGTCTTAGGTTTCGCCTTTCCGAATGAAACCCTAGGAATGTTTCATTATGGTCTGGATTGCACTTTTCTCCTCTTATCCTTTTCTTAGGGCAGATCATAAAAAAAAAAAAACGACAAGGGGCAATTTAGTATTATTAATTTCAAATTTCATTAATAGCCATAACTAATCGAATGGATATAATTAATCAATTAATCATTCCGTTAATTTATATATTAATGAATATTAATGAAATTATTTCAAATTATATAAATTCTCTATTTTCGCTTTCAAATAGATATAATAATTAATTCTATTAATATATTATACGATTATAATATACAATAAATATACAATAAGATTCTAACTTAATTACTAGATTATATTCCTAGCTTTAGGTACAAAATTCTATTTCAAATTCTAAATCTAAATAAATATCTAGAAATAAAAAACCATGTACTAAAATATTTTATTTAGAATTTATATATTTTTATTTTCTTTTTATTTTTTATATAGTAAAATATCAAAAAACAATATTAAAAAATAGTAAAGGAAATATTAAATATGGAATAGTAAAAAAATATTAGTCTCTAATTAAATAAATTAAGATATTTATTATTGATAAACATATATTTGAGAAATAGATCTAAATTAATATATCAAAATGAAATATTTTTGAAAATTTAGATTTTCCATTCTTATTCGTTTCTATAGTTGAATTTTTCTACATTTATATCATATTTATTATGAAATAACTAAGAATAAACAGTTAAGATCTCAGCAGCAGTAGTTTACTAAATTAGTATACGTGTACAATTTATGTTATGTGAGCCCGCTTAGCTCAGAGGTTAGAGCATCGCATTTGTAATGCGATGGTCATCGGTTCGATTCCGATAGCCGGCTTTTCTCCATTTGTTTTATTTTTTAGATAATTGATAATAGGAAATCTAAAGTGAAAAGCTTCTTTGCCCGTTCCTAAAGGTCACCGAGCCCCTTCGATTATTTCATAGAAACTTCCAATTTTTAATAAAAATTGGATTGGAGGGGTTTGGTCTCTGTAGAACAAATCAATCAAGAAAAGAGCCCTTCCTTTTTTTTTTTTTTTTTTCGATTATTTCAAATTCTTTTTCTTTTTTATTTATATAATACAATTATATATACAATATTTCTATACAATAAGGTCTGACTATTGATACAATTCCTCTAATTATTCTTTGTAATACTTCGGTAAATTTCGCTTCATTTATCATATTTTAGTTTAGTTTTAATTTTGGTTTATGAAATTTCATAAAAAAAAGGAGTCTTTATGTCGCGTTACAGAGGACCTCGTTTCAAAAAAATCCGCCGTCTGGGGGCTTTACCGGGACTAACTAGTAAAAAGCCTAGAGCCGGAAGCGATCTTCGAACCCAATCGCGCCCCGGCAAAAAATCGCAATATCGTATTCGTTTAGAAGAAAAACAAAAATTGCGCTTTCATT